AATCATTCCATTCGGAATCCCTTGCTTTATCAAAGCGACGGACTTCTAAATTCTCATAGGGCCCCCCCGGAATTCCTTCCAGAGCCTGTTGAATAATTTTTATGGATTCCGTCATTTCACTGATTCGTACTAAATAACGAGCTAATGAGTCTCCTTCTTTTTGCCATTGGACTTCCCAATCGAATTCATCGTAACACTCATAATGGTCAACTTTACGAAGATCCCATTGCATTCCGGAAGCTCGTAGCATTGGTCCTGATAAACCCCAATTTATTGCTTCCTCTCCACCAATAATGCCCACTCCTTCAACTCGTTCCAAAAAAATGGGATTCCGCGTAATAAGCTTTTGATATTCAACAACTCCTGTTAAAGAATAATCGCAGAAATCCAAACATTTATCTATCCAGCCATGAGGTAGATCAGCAGCTACTCCCCCGATACGGAAATAATTATGCATCATTCGCATACCTGTGGCAGCTTCGAATAGATCATATAGCAATTCCCTCTCTCTGAAAATATAGAAGAAAGGAGTCTGTGCACCGATATCCGCCATAAAAGGCCCAAGCCATAACAAATGAGAAGCTATACGACTCAACTCCAGCATAATGACTCTGATATAGCTGGCTCTTTTAGGTACTTGAATATTTCCCAATTGTTCTGGTGCATTTACCGTTATTGCCTCTGTGAACATAGTAGCTAAATAATCCCAACGTGTTACGTAAGGTAGATACTGTATAATTGTTCGGTTTTCCGCAATTTTTTCCATCCCTCTGTGTAAATAACCCAATACGGGTTCACAATCAATAACATCTTCACCATCTAGAGTAACGATGAGTCGAAGAACACCATGCATTGATGGGTGGTGAGGACCCATATTGACTATCATGAAGTCTTTTCTTATATCCGGTACAGTCATATGTTTTCTTCCCCGATTCATTATTTCATGAATTGCTGAAAACGAAACGAGGTTCATCAAAATTCAAGATCTAATAAAGCAAATAATTCAAACGAATTTTCAAATTAACGAGTTTTTGGTTCCCGAATATCCAACTGACCAATTAATTCTTTATAACGTACTCTATTTTTCTTTGACAAATAAGCTAGTATACGTTGACGTTTTCCCAGAATTTTCCGCAGACCTCTCTGAGATAAATAGTCTTTTCTGTGCAATTCCAAATGTGAAGTAAGTCTCCGTATCTTATTGGTGAAACTGAATACTTGAAATTCAACAGACCCTTTGTTTTTTTCTTTTTCTTCTTGCGGAATAACTGAGATGAATGAATTTTTTACCATAAAAAGAATTCTTCTCTCTCTCTCTTTTTTTTCTTTCTTTTCCACAGATATGGATTTTACCGATCAGGAATAATAATAATGCCAGTCATTTAGATCTGGTACACACAATAAAATAATCTGGATTTATTCATTTTCTATCGAATCCAATTGAAAATTGGATTCGATAGAAGGAGATGGTACATTTCTACACCCACAAAAGGGAATGATTGGGACTTAAGAAAATTCTGCCGATTCATTCCTAGATCCAATTGATATGATACATCATTGAATCAGTATCATGTATCAGAATCTAATGTAACACAACGTGTGTGTACATTTGTATACCTTTATATACCGGATATGACACGTGATATAGATATATAGGAAATACACCATCAACTAATTCTGACTCGTGGATACATATGTATCCTTGACATACTGAAACGACTGCCATTATTGGTATCAAACCAGTAGCGATTCATACAAGCTAAATCTTCTAATCGATAATTGGGCCAAAGAAACAATTTGAATTGGATAAATTTATTTATATCTGTATCAAAATGCTTGTCCTCATCCAAAAATTGCACACAGTTCCTTACGTTGTTGCCATTGAAAAATACTGAATTTCTATTCACAACATTCTCATTCTCGGAATTCAAACAAATTAGAATTCTCAATTCTCTACGACGTCTAGGAGATGGAATATTTTCAGGAACAAGCAAAGCATAATTATTTTCATCTCCATTCACAAGTACCTTTCCATGTTGTGCAATGGATCTATCGAAATAATCTTCATCAACATATTTTTTTTCTCGGCATATTCGATGAGTTTGGTACTTATTCTTATGGACCAATGAAATACTTATGGTTTGATACATAATCCATTGTCCATCCCATTTTATAGACAGACGAACCGGTTCGATAATTAATATTCCCCTTTTTATCAATTCTGTAAGAGTTAGATCCTTCTGAATCAGCATTACATCCAGGCGCATTTCTCCTCTTTGAATAGAGGATATAGCAATTTCCCTTGGATTTATCAGCCTAAGCAGGAGACAATATACCTTGATATTATTAAGAATTCTTTGATTCAAAGGATCATCCCATCTCAATTGAAAAAGCAAATACCTTTTCAGGAAGAAATCTAGTTCCGCTTCCTTATTGCTCTTGAATTGTCTTTTCTTTCTACGTTTTTTAATGTCTGATTCCGCGGAATCTTTTTCAAGATCTTTTTGTCGGTTTCGTGGATCTGATCCAAGATTCCCTTGACCCAGCTGTTCTTTTTCTTCTTGATTTCGATTCTCTAATTCAAGATATTCTTTTTGATTAGATGATAGACGAAGATCCTTTTTTTGATTTCTGTTGATGTTTTTATTTTCACTAATGTTTTCATTTCCATTCAAATTGAAAATAAGTAATTTGATTGGTATGATCCACGGTTTAATCTTATATGCATCATAAAGTAGCACAAATTCCGAGAAGAACCGGGGTTCTAGATTCGATATGGGACGATGTAGCATTTCTTCATTCATTCCCATCCAATCAAAAAAAAACCTTTTTTTTTGATTGGATGGGTTGATTTCTTGATGAATCGTGAGATAAAAAAGATTTTTCTTATCAATTATTTGATAATCATTAGTCCCAGTCTTAGTATTTTTATTAATGTTGGTTCCAGTATCTATATCGGTCCAAGTCTCAATATCGATATTCTTTCTAAGAAAAAAATGGAGAATTATCCCCTCCAAATATTTTCTATCCGGATTTTTCCCCGTATCAATAATAGACCCTTCCCCTAGATAATCATTAATAGCTATACCCCCGGGTACATAAAATGATTCGGGTTTAGGCATGTTGTAATTATATGGAATCTCTCGGTCTCCATTTACTTGGAATGGCGATCCATAAATATATGAGTCCTTCCTGTCTTCATAATGAATATATTTATGTGATAAAAGATCATATCTGTAGTGTTTTTTAAATTTGTCTTTTTGACTCGGTAATGAGTTCACTACATAATTATTTTGTTTCTCGTAATGAATTAATTGGTCTTTTTCTTTTTCATATGAATCTTTTTTTGAGTCTTTATTTTGAATCATACGACGTTGATTGACTCTATTTCGCCATTTTTGCGGTACTAATTTAGACCATCTAGTCTGAGATAAATTGTATTGATAATGACCCCTTAACCAATTTTTCCATTCATTCATTCCAGAATTCGGAAGTTTCTTAGACCTTGATTTGGCATCCAATATTCCTCGTGTCCCAAAATGATCCTTTATTCTATCCTTAAGAAAAAGATATGCTCCGCGATATTGAAGTACAGATCTCAAGTAATATTTATTAATAATTTGGATTTGTGATAAATTGTAAAATACATATGCTTGGGACAAGGAAGATAAGTCACAATAAATCTGTGATTTATTATTACTAATATTAGAAAGAGACTTTTTTATAGTCGAAATAAAGTGAATTGCATTTTGATTTGTTTCATCAATTCCTTCTTTATTTCTTTCATCATTGTAAATGTCTTTGTCGATAATTTTTTTTGTTGATTCAAATTCAAGGAAAAGTTGTGCATTTATTCTGGGAATATTAATGTTACATAGAAAGATATCCATATAGATTCTTTCAATGAAAGATTTCATAAAATAGTGCCATTTACGTATTAATCGGGCACCTCCTCTTTTTGATATCTGCCAAATATGTTTCTGTGATTCCGATCTTTTATCATCACAACCTGTCTCGTTAGGACTAATCTTTCTATTTGGAGTTAGAAATATTTTTCTCTTGTCTTTTGTAATCCTTTCTATTTTATTTCGGATTGTGGTTGTCCTATCAGCCAGATCCTTCATTTTTTTTTCTGTCAGTGAATAATTTGTCCAATCCACAGATCTAATTCGAATGATCGATTCATGGTTAATCTTATTACTAATTATAGAATCTTTTCTATTTTCATTTGGTTCATATATTTTCCTCAATCCAAATAAGAAAATTGGATTTACTTTTGCAAACTCTTTTATTATTCTTTTTATAAATAGAACTGTTTTGAGAATCCATCTTGTTTTTTCTTTTAAGACCCTTAGAAACCATTTTTTTCTTTCTACTAAAGCTCTTAGAACTAGAAAACATTTCTTTTTCACTTTTCTAATTTTTTTTTCGAGTTCTTTCCAAATGGGGTCAAAAAAGGAAGGTCGTTTTCGGGGAGAACCAAAAGGTAGTTCAGTTTCCATCCCCCAGACTGTTAAAAAACCAAAATTTTCTTTTTTTCCTTTCTTTTTCATTCGATCTCTATGATCGAATCGTAGCTTAGATCTGTGCCAAGGTTTCAGACAGAAAGGAAATAGGATCTTTATTTGAATACCGTCTGTTAGCCAGTCTTTCGGAAATTCTGTTTCTGATAATTGAACACCATTATAGGTGCATTTAACATGCATTTCTCTATTCCACTCCTTCCAATCCTCGTACCACTCGGGGAATTGAAATAATAACATACGGCCGAGATTTTTAGCTATTATCAATGAAGGCAATACGATGTATTTTCTAAGAATCGATTGTGTTACTAACATAGAACCTCTTATTGTTTGAGCAAATAGAATAGTATCCCAATTTTCTGCTATTGCTATCCGTTCATTCTCTTCCTTTTTCTCCTCCTTTGTTTTTTCCTTTTCTTTTGCCTCTTTTTCCTCAGAATCCGAAGTTTTGAATTCCGGACCTTTCCCCACCCAATT